AATTAAAAAAAAAGGAATAAATCAATAAAAAAATTAATACAAACAATAAATACAATAAGAGATAAGAAGAGATGCGACCGACCCCTACATATTTGATACCTTCTCCGAAAAAGAAACTTGTAAGACCGAAACCATTCGTAATTCCATCAATTACTCGTCTATCCAAAAAATGAATTAGTTCAGCTAGTCCTCTTATACCCTGAGTTAAGGATATTGTATAAAAAGTATCTATGTAACCACGATTATATGACCAATCATATATCACATTTCTTATTCTGTCCCCTAAAATTCTATTAGGACCTCTTTTAGAAAACGAATTTAGTAAGTTCAAATTTTGTAAAGAGGAATAAATAGGCTTATATAAAAAAGACGCTATAAATATTCCGAAAAAAGCTATACTAACAGAAAAACTTGCATTTGTCACAAATTCATACCAATCCACAGAATTATTTGAGTTCGGATGTAAAAGGTTTATAGACGGATTTAACAATTTAGATAATATATCCAAATGAATTCCTTCTTGATTAAAAGCAAAGGGAATTCCTACGACTCCAACAAAGAAAGTAAATAGCACTAATATAACCATAGAAAATAACATGGTATTGTCCGATTCATGAGGATAAGAGAAAGTATTTTTAGTGACAAAATGAGTAATAGTAAGAAAAGGGCGTATCCTCTTTTTTCCATTACCATCAATTTGATATGTCTTATTTGAAAAAAAAGAAGCCCTTTCATTATTATTCATTGTCAATAAACTTAATAAATGAAAATTGTTTTTATTTTTAATCGTTTTTGGTACTTCTTTTCCCCATAGAGATATTGAATAGTAGGAACTACTTTTTTGACCACTGTAATTTTGAAAATGAACATTGAAATGTCCCTCAAAAGTAAGTAAATAGATCCGAAACATATAAAATGCGGTTAATCCTGCTGTGGAACAAGCTATTATTGCGAAAATAGGCGAATACAACCAACTATCATTAAGAATTTCATCTTTGGACCAAAAACAAGCAAGGGGGGGAATACCACAAAGAGAAAGTGTACCTACTAAAAAAGCAGTTTTTGTAATTGGTACATGCTTTTTTAAACCTCCCATAAGAACCATATTCTGACTTTTATCTGGAGAATATCCAACAATAGCTTCCATTGAATGAATAATTGATCCGGATCCTAAAAACAACAACGCTTTCGAATAAGCATGAGTAATCAAATGAAAGAAAGCGGCTCGATAAGACCCCATACCTAGAGCTAACATCATATAACCCAATTGAGACATTGTAGAATAAGCTAAACCTCTTTTAATATCTTTTTGAGCAAGAGCTAAAGTAGCTCCTAATAATACTGTTATTATACCTATTAAAGATATGAAATTCATTATGTAAGGTATGATTATAAAAAGAGGAAGAAGTCGAGCTACAAGAAAAATGCCCGCTGCTACCATCGTAGCGGCATGTATAAGAGCCGAAATGGGAGTAGGGCCTTCCATGGCATCAGGTAACCATACATGAAGGGGGAATTGTGCCGATTTCGCAACTGCACCTGCAAATAAAAGAAAGGCACACAAAGTAAGAAATAAAAAAGGAACCTCATTATTATAAATCAAATTATTCAATATTTGGAACAAATCCCGAAATTCAAAACTACCGGTTATCCAATAAAGACCTAAAATTCCTAATAATAAACCAAAATCGCCTACACGATTTGTTACAAACGCTTTTTGACAAGCAGTCGCCGCACTAGGTCGTGTGAACCAAAAACCCATTAATAGATAAGAACACATTCCAACTAATTCCCAAAAAATATAAATTTGTATCAAATTCGAACTAGTAACTAATCCCAACATGGAAGTATTGAAAAAACTCATATAAGCAAAAAATCTCAAATATCCTTGATCATGAGACATATAATTGTCACTATAAAAAAGAACCAAAATTCCAACAGTAGTAATTAATATTAACATAATAGAAGTAAGTGGATCTATTAAGTGACCGAACTCTAAAGAAAAATCATTATTAATGGTCCAAGACCATACATATTGATAGATAAAACTTCTATTTATTTGCTGAATAGATAGATAGACCGAAAGTATCATAACTATACTTAACAAGAAAATACTAAGAAAAGCCCACATACGGCGAAGATTTTTTGTTGCCGTTGGAAAAAGTAAAAGTCCCACTCCTATTAACATAGGAACTGGAAGTGGAATGAAGGGGATAATCCATGAATATTGATATGTATATTCCATAAAAAACCTTTTTATTTTTAATTAAATCTTTCTAATTCACTGGCTCTTATATCTTTTTATAGGTTCAATAAAAAATCAAGATATGGAATTCTTAAATAGAATTTTCTATTCCTAATTATTCTGAATCTTTCTTCTTTAACCAATATTTCAAATATTCAAATCAAGAAGTTAGAATTGGTCAAATGATATGAATATGATCAAGTTACTATTTCTATTTAAAATAAAATAAGACAATAATTCATTTTATTAATATTGAATATTAAGTAAGATTTTTATGAAAATGAAGAAAAAAATTCAATTATTATTACGTATTACGATAATTTATATGCATAGAGCAAATAATTACACCAAAATCGAGTAGTTAATACATTACTTTATTTTGATAGAAAAAATAGGATGGTCCATACCAAAACGGGCGCAATAAAAAAAAGAACTCGTTTTTTTTATTAGTTCGTTTATTCCTAATCATTAACTAATTCATGATAGAACTGATTATCCTCCATTCGAATAAAAGACATTTTTTTTCTTTGTAGAAAACGCTAGAATATCCCACACTTTTCTTTCAATACCAGGGAGAAGAAATAGAATTAAATTACAAAGAAAAGACGAAATTACTAAGATAACTTTTCGAAAATAATGTATTCTTTGATTAACTACTAGTTTAATTCAAATTTGAAAATAAAAAAAATGTGTACTCGTTCTTTTCTTTTTCTTTTGAGTTTGACCAACTAATAAAAAACTAAAGTAATTTGAGTAATTTGGAATTTGTTAGGTAAGGATTGGTTTTTTTGAACTTTTTGGTGTATTTTGTTACATGTATAAATATAGAACGACGAAAATAGACAGAGATATAAAAAAAAAAGAAAAAATGGAATTGTTTGACCAATAGATGTCTTTCACATTCAACTAGAGAAATGAATAATTTTTTTTTTCAAATTTTTAATGGCAGTTCCAAAAAAAAGTACTTCTATATCAAAAAAACGTATTCGTAAAAACATTTGGAAAAAGAAGGTATATTGGGCAGCGTTGAAAGCTTTTTCCTTAGCGAAGTCTCTTTCTACCGGGAATTCAAAAAGTTTTTTTGTACGAAAATGAAATAGTCAAACACTAGATTAACTAATCTTAATCTGAAAATGGTACTTTTTTTTTTAAAAAAAAAAAAAAGAAAAAAAAAAAAGATACAAGGTTTCACTTTTTTTTGAATATGTTTTATCCGGTGGGGATTCTTATTTTCCTCATCGGTACAATTATCTGTCATATCATAATAAATAATAAAATTACAAAAAAAAGTTTTTTCTTAGACAAGATGTTCAGTTCAGGACAATATCAAATTAGTTTTCGAAATCCTAAATAAAATTCTTTACAGGACGAAAAACCAACCTAAGGCCTAAGGGTTAATATAAAGCTCTACAAATAGTTAAATAAAAAAATTTGGAATGTCACACTGTACTGTGATCCATAAAAAGACCTTTTTTGTTCATTGATAAAAAAAGTGCATCTTCAATTTATAAAATCAGATAAATGATAAATGAATTTTAAAATTCAAAAATGAAAAACAACTTTTTTTTGAGTTATATCTTTATCCTTGGATTGAAGTCATAACTATTTAGTTACAAGATCTCCATTTTAGGAGAGCATAAACTACGAAAACGTCTCTGTTAAATAAAAAATGGACACCTTCCATTTTAATTCAAAAATCAAATGAAATGATAATAAAGATTTTTATGGGGAACGCTTCAATCCATATTGAAACGAAAGGAGTTTTTTCTCATCACTTTGAATGAAAATGAAAAAAAAAATATTGAATTGACTCCTTCAATCTCGACGATTAAATAATAATCTATTATTATTATTTCGAGTACGCCGCTATGGTGAAATCGGTAGACACGCTGCTCTTAGGAAGCAGTGCTAGAGCATCTCGGTTCGAGTCCGAGTGGCGGCATGGCATCTTCTAAAACATATGGAATAAGTCCTATAATAAATTCAATTCCTGATTTCAATTCCGTAGAATTGGTTTACCCCACTTTTTCATTTTAATTAAATTAATAAAATTTTATGCTATTTTCCACCTTAGAACATATATTAACTCATATATCCTTTTCGATCGTTTCAATAGTAATTACTATTTTTTTGATAAGCTTATCGGTCGATGAAATCGTAGGACTATATGATTCGTCAGAAAAAGGCATGATAGCTACTTTTTTCTGTATAACAGGATTATTAGTCACTCGTTGGATTTATTCGGGACATTTCCCGTTAAGTGATTTATATGAATCATTAATTTTTCTTTCATGGAGTTTCTCCGTTATTCATATGGTTCCGTATTTTAAAAAACATAAAAATTATTTAAGCGCAATAACCGCGCCAAGTACTATTTTTACCCAAGGCTTTGCTACTTCGGGTCTTTTAACTGAAATGCATCAATACCAAATAGTAGTACCTGCTCTCCAATCCCAATGGTTAATGATGCATGTAAGTATGATGATATTGGGCTACGCAGCTCTTTTATGTGGATCATTATTATCAGTAGCTCTCTTAGTCATTACATTGCGAAAAGCCATAAGGATTTTTAGTAAAAAAAACAATTTTGTAAATGAGTCATTTTCCTTTGTCGAGATCCAATACATGAATGAAAGAAGTAATGTTTTACTAAACACTTCTTTTTGTTCTTCTCGAAATTATTACAGGGCTCAACTGATTCAACAATTAGATCAGTGGAGTTATCGTATTATTAGTCTAGGGTTTATCTTTTTAA